TGATATTGAATTCGTTAGATGATTTTTTATTTCCTATGAATTGTGCTTTTCAAAATAGAAAAGCACAATTACGATAGACAAGGAATAATCTGAATATTTCATTATACTTTAGACTAAGGTGTCGGGTCTCAAAATAGTTAGAAAGAAAATTATGAATTTTATATCTCAACTGAGAACAAAACTTTTGAGTTCTTACTATTCTGGATAAACAAGAGCTGGGTTTCTAGTACGAAAAAGTTGATTATTAAAACTGAACTTACGAAGATGAAGATACTAATTAAGTCTTATTGATATTTAACATTTCTATATGAAGAATGGAAATGCATCTTTCTTCATTATTTCCTAAACTCTATTAAATATCATTCAATATCTACAATTCAACATGAATTTTCTATTATTATTTAAGATAAGCCGCCGCCATGGTGAAATTGGTAGACACGCTGCTCTTAGGAAGCAGTGCTAGAGCATCTCGGTTCGAGTCCGAGTGGCGGCATAAATAAGAATTCATAATATGAATAATATAGACACGATAGATCTAATAGAATCTAAAATCTAATATTTTAGATTCTATTTAATAAACTTCCCAATTTCAATTATTTAAAAGGGACTCTTATTTATGATATTTGTGACCTTAGAACATATATTAACTCATATTTCCTTTTCGATCATCTCAATTGTGATTATAATTCATTTGATGAACTTATTAGTATACGAAATTGAAGGATTATGTAATTCGTCAGAAAAAGGGATGGTAGCTACTTTTTTCTCTATAACAGGGTTTTTAGTTATTCGTTGTATTTCTTCGGGACATTTTCCTTTAAGTAATTTATATGAATCATTAATCTTCCTTTCGTGGAGTTTATCTATTATTCATATGATTCCGTATTTTGGGAATCATAAAAATGATTTAAGCGCAATAACTGCACCAAGTGCCTTTTTTACCCAAGGTTTCGCCACGTCAGGTCTTTCAACTGAAATGCATCAACCCGCAATATTAGTACCTGCTCTACAATCTCAGTGGTTAATGATGCATGTCAGTATGATGCTATTTAGCTATGCAGCTCTTTTATGCGGATCCTTATTATCAGTTGCTTTTATAGTAATTGCATTTCAAAAAAAAATAATTTTTTTTTTGAAAAACAATAATTTTTTAAGTTTAAGGAAGTCGTTTTTCTTTGGTGATATGGAATATTTGAACGAAAAAGGTAGTGTATTTAAAAAGACTTATTTTCTTTCATTTCGAAATTTTTACAAATATCAATTAATTCAGCGTTTGGATTATTGGAGTTATCGTGTCATTAGTTTAGGGTTTGCCTTTTTAACCATAGGTATTCTTTCTGGAGCAGTATGGGCTAATGAAGCATGGGGTTCGTATTGGAATTGGGACCCTAAGGAAACTTGGGTATTTATTACTTGGACCATATTTGCAATTTATTTACATACTAGAAAGAATTCAATATTGCAAGATCAAGGCACGAATTCGGCATTTGTAGCTTCTATAGGATTTATCCTAATTTGGATATGCTATTTTGGGATCAATCTATTAGGAATCGGGTTACATAGTTATGGTTCATTCCAATGAATATCTAATTGAATAAAATAAACTACATAAAGAATACATAAAAAAATTGTCTGATACACAATTAAATCTTGTGCAAGTAGTTTTTGAGAACCATTTCAATAGAGTAATTATTCAAATGATTCTTGAAAACTTTAGATGTATCTCATTACAATTATAAATTCCTCTTACCCTTTTTTTTTTCATTGTACAACGAAGAATCGCGAGAATATGTGAAAATAGGAAAGTCGAAAGATTCTAAGACTTTCTTTCCAATTAATGAAATTTATTGAATTTATTATTGAATATAAAATATAAAGAAAGTCTTAGTATCTATAAAAATAATTAGATAATAGAACTTGTACCTTGTCAACCGATAACGGGAGAACAAAATCAGGATAAATACCAATTCCTATTACAGGTAGAAAGATACAGATTGAAACAAATAGTTCTCGTGGTCCAGAATCGAAAAGATTCAAGTTTGTAATATTGAATAGCTTGTATCCATAAAAAATCTGACGTAACATAGATAATAAAAAAATAGGAGTTAATATCATTCCAATTGCCATTACAAAAGTAATTAACATTTTTGACATGAAAAGATATTTTTGGCTGGTAATTATTCCAAAAATAGGAATTCTGCAACAAAACCACTCATTCCTGGCAATGCAAGAGAAGCCATCGAGAAACTACTAAACATGGTAAATATTTTTGGCATTGGGATAGATATCCCCCCATCTCTTCGAGATAAACAAAACGTATTCTATCACAACTCGTTCCTGCTAAGAAAAAGAGTGCAGCGCCAATCAATCCATGAGAGAGTATTTTTAAGATGGCTCCATTAAGTCCCATGCCAGTTATAGAACAAATTCCTATAATTATGAAATCCATGTGAGATACGGAAGAATAGGCAATACGTTTTTTTTAATTGCGTTGACCGAGAGAGGTTGAAGCTGCATAAATGATTTGTATTATTACTACTATAACAACCAGGGAGATAATCTAGAATGGGCGTGAGCTAATAATTGCATATTGATCTGAATCAATCCATATGCTCCCATCTTTAATAAGATTCCATCTAAAAGCATACATGTACTGTAATGTGCTTCCCCGTGGGTATCTGGTAACCATGTATGTAGGGGTATCATCAGCGGTTTGACAGCATAAGCAATAAGAAAACAAAAATAGAGTATTATTTCCAATGCTGCAGGATACAATTGATTAGTTAATTTTTCTAAATATAACGTTGGTTCATTGGAACCATATAAATCTATACCTAGAACTCCTATTAAGAGAAAAACGGAACCTCCGGCAGTGCACAAAATAAACTTTGTAGCCGAGTACAGGCGTTTTTTTCCTCCCCACATGATGAAAAAAAGTAAAAGGTCTCGAGAAGAAAATGATCCTATTTGGCCACTATACATTGCTAACATCAAGAAATAGAAAAATCGCGGATTTCAAGTAATTGGCCAAGCTGCTAAAGTAGCTAAAGTAGTGATAAATCCTGTCAGTAAGACGGGTCCTATGGAAAGTCTATTGATTCCCAGTCTCCAGTGAAAATTGAAAAGATTGATCCATTTAGAATCCTCCTTCAATTGGATTAACGGATCGTCCAATTGGAAATGATAACAAAATACATAGGTCATAATAAGGAGCTCTAAGATACATATACGTAGAGTATACCTTATTTCCCCTATGAGGGAAAAAGACAATAAAAGAACCCGCAAATATGGGCAAAACAAGAAGTATTGTTAACCAAGGAAAATAACTGGTGATAAAGATAAGATAAAATTAGACTAGAAAACCCCGCGCTCGGGAGAAGAATAATATATTTTCTTTTCTCGAGTATGGGGTTTTGTCGGTAAAGAGGAATCAAACGATTCAAGTGGAGTTTTTTGTCACATATTTTGTCACATATCAATAAGAAAGACCCATGCTGCGAGTTGTTTCATGCCATAAATAAACACGGACACTCAAAAAATCCGTTGGACAAGCAGATTCACATCTTTTACAACCTACACAATCTTCGGTTCTTGGCGCAGAAGCAATTTGCTTAGCTTTACATCCGTCCCAAGGTATCATTTCCAATACATCCGTGGGGCAAGCTCGGACACATTGGGTACATCCTATACATGTATCATAAATCTTTACTGAATGTGACATTGGGTCTATAAATTATAGTTTTGAACACAAAAGATTTTCAATCTGGTAAAATAATAAAATGAAATAAATCATATATTTTCTATTTTAAAAACCGGACGAATCAATGATTTATCAATATTTTAAGGATCCATAGATTTTTTAATCTGTTTTTGAAAAAGGGCCAAGATACTTTGATTTCAATTTCCATAGTCATGGAATATGAGTTTACGAATTCAATTCATGTGAATTTTACTATCTTTCTATATGTATATATATATAATATAAATTATAAATATATAAAATAAAGATATAATAAAATAAAGATATAATATATAATCTCAAAATATTCTAGTATTTCTAGTATATAGAAATAGAATTAAGGATATGATGATATATTATATATGAGATGAATACGTTTGTTATTAGGTTAGTGATAGAATAGGTTAATAACTCTAAATCATAAATTTATATGAAAAAAAATGAATATCATTAGATAGATAAAATAAATTTATTCAGTAATCGTTCTTGAACCAAGCAAGGGTTTTTTATTTTTTCATTTGATTTGTTGAATCCATAACTGTTTGAATTGTGTAATCTCCAATTATTGACATTGGTAACCGACCTAAAGAAATTTGATTATAATTCAATTCGTGACGATCATAAGTGGAAAGCTCATATTTTTCAGCCATCAATAAAAAGTTTGTTGGACAATACTCAACACAATTACCGCAAAATATACAGACACAGAAATCAATACTATAATGAAAATGAAGCAATTTTTTTTTTCTTAATATCTTTTTCAAATTTCCAATCAACAATGGGAAGGTCTATTGGACATACGCGAACGCATACTTCACAAGCAATACATTTACATTTATCAAATTCAAAATGGATTCAACCACGAAAACGCTCTGATGTGATTGATTTTTCATAAGGATATTGAATAGTTATTAGGTAAACGATTTATATGGGATAAGGTAATTATGAAACTTTGTCCAATGTACCTTGCGGCTCGTATTGTTTGTTTGCCATAATTTATGAACCCAGTAATCATAGGTAACATATTTTATATATCCATGAATAAAATTTCCATGAATAAAATTCATGTTTCTTTCTCTTGGTTGAGATAAGTTATGGATGATATTCATTATTGTTTTTTCTTAATTTCTTATTTTTGTTTATAGTTTATAGTGAAACAAGTTGAAAAGAAGTTGTTAATAATAGGTTACCTAGATAAATAGGTAAAAGAAATTTACATCCAAGATTTAATAATCGATTCATTTTCATCCTAGGTAAAGTCCATCTTGTTGTTATAGGAATTAACAGAAATAAATAAGTTTTAGTTAATGAATCATGATAAGAATTTCCATATGCATATGTATTAAGAAACAAATATTTTCTTATTATTCCCGTTTTATTCTTTATTTTATTATATTATCGTAAAAAAAAAAGATTACTTTTTATTCTTTTCGTTCATATTCATATTTACATATTGAATTATATCTCGATTTTATTGTATTTAAAATTAAAATTTATTTCTCATCTCTTTTCTAGAAAAGAGAAAGAAGTTCATGTTCTAATGAATCGCACGTAGAGATATTGCTAACACACATAGAGTTAATGGTATTTCATAACTAATTTATTGAGCTATAGCTCGTATATCGCCTGAAAAGGAATACTTATTATTTGATCCATATCCTGACATAAGAAGACCAATAGGGACAATACTTGAAAAGGCAATCCATAAAAAAATACTTATAATACCTATACTGATATCAGCTAAAACAAGGTGATATCCAAAAGTAATTACTAAATAACTTAGTAGGATTTATATAAACCCTATAGAGGGTCCGACCTTAAATAAGTGAATATTACCTCTAGACGGAAGAATATTTTCCTTCAAAAGTAGTTTGGTCCCATCCGCTAAAGCTTGAAGAATTCCTAATGGGCCGGCATATTCAGGTCTGATACGTTGTTGTATTGCTGCAGATATTTTTCTTTCTAACCACACAATGACTAATACCCCATTGTGATTCCTAAGACAAGGGTTAAAATGGGGACAAAAATCCATATGAGTCCATATACTTCTTTTAAGGATTCTAATCTAGAAAAAGAATGAATAGTTTGTACTCCTGTCGTATCAATTATCATTTCAACGACCAACTTATCCCATAATGATATCTATACTACCTAGTATCGTCATGATATCAGCCAGTTTCATTCTTTTAACTAGCTGGGGAAGAATTTGCGAATTGATGAAACCGGGTGGATGAATTTGCCATCTCCAGGGGAAAACACTATTATCTCCTATTTAATAAATCCCTAATTATCCTTTTGGAGGCTCTACCCTTGCATAAAGTTCTTGTTTTAACAATTCAGAATTGGGTGAAAGTTTTTTAGTAATAAATCTATATTCAAAATTATTCCATTCGGGATTTTTTGTCCTATGGAAATGTCGGTTTTCTAAATTTTCATAAGTTCCTCCAGGAATTCCTTCTAGAGCCTGTTGAATGATTTTTATAGATTCTTGCATTTCACCAATTTTTACTAAATAACGAGCTAATGTATCTCCTTCTTTTTGCCATTTGACTTCCCTTCCCAATCAAATTTATCGTAACACTCATAGCGATCAACTTTACAAAGATCCCATTGTATTCCAGAAGCTCGTAGCATTGGTCCTGATAAACCCCAACTTATTGTCTCTTCCCCACCAATAATGCCCACTCCTCAACTCGTTCAAAAAAAATGGAATTTTGCGTAATGAGTTTTTGATACTCAACAACTCCTGTTAAAAAATAATCACAGAAATAAAAACATTTATCTATCCATCCATAAGGTAAATCCGCAGCTACTCCTTTGATGCGGAAATATTTATGCATCATCCACATACCTGTGGCGTCTTCGAATAGATCATATATTAATTTCCTCTCTTTTTTTTTTAATATTTTAATATAGAAAAAGGGAGTCTGTGCACCAATATTGGCCATAAAAGGGCCAAGCCATAACAAATGGGAAGCTATATGGCTCAGCTCCAGCATAATAACTCTGATATAACTGGCCCTTTTAGGCACTCGAACACTTTCCAATTGTTCTGGTGCATTTACTGTTATTGCTTCTGCGAACATAGTAGCTAAATAATCCAACGTGTTACATAAGGCAAATATTTTATAATTGTTTTGTTCTCTGCTATTTTTTCATTCCTCTGTGTAAATGGCCCAATATAGGTTCACAGTCAATAACATCTTCACCATCTAGAGTAATGATTAGCCGAAGAACACCATGCATTAATGGGTGGTGAGGACCCATATTGACTATTAAGAAATCTTTTTTTGTAGCCGGTATAGTCATCTTTTTTTCCTTAATTCATTATTTCATGAATTTCTTAAAATGAAAAATAAAAAAGAACAAGGATAATAAGAAACTCAAAGAAAAAATGAAATTTTAATTAACGAGTTTTTGGTTCCCGAATATCTAACTGATCCATTAATTTCTTATAACGCACTTTCTTTTTCTTTGACAAATAAGTCAATAATCGTTGACGTTTTCCCAGAATTATTCGTAGACCCCTTTGTGATAAAAAATCTCTTTTGTGCAATTCTAAATGTAAAGTAAGTCTCCGTATCTTACTGGTGAAATGGAATACTTGAAATTCAACAGACCCACTATTTTCTTCTTTTTCTTCTTGTGTAATAACTGAGATGAATGAATTTTTGACCATAAATTAAGATTTATATTTTTCTTTTCTGTGAATTTTACCGATCAGTAAAAATAATAATATTTATTATGCCAGTTATTTTCATCTAGTATACATCAAAATTGAAATTCATTAATATACTACTTTGTTTTTTATTTTTGTATATTATGTTTTGTATATTTGGATCAAATATACAAAACATATATGTATTCACGAAAGAAAACGATTTATTTTTACTTAAAAGGATTTTGCTCTTCCTAGTTAAAATTGATATACTATGAAATCAGCATCATGTATTAGAATATTACACAGTGTTGGTTTTCATCTAACAAATATGTTACACGATATGTAGGAAATCCACTATAATTTTTTTTTATTTTTCCATTGGAAATTGTAATTGAATTCATTCTGAATTGTTAATACATATGTATTCTTGACATACTGAAACGACTGCTGTTATTGGTATCAAACCAATAGCGATTTATACAAGCTACATCTTCTAATCGATAATTGGGCCAAAGAAACAATTTAAATTTAATGATATTTTTTTTATCTTTATTAATAAGTTTTTCTTCATTCAAAAATTGCCCACAGTTTCTTATTTTGTTTTCATTGAAAAATATTGGATTCCTATTCACAACATTAAAATTCCGAGAATTTAAACAAATTCGAATTCGAAATTCTCTACGACGTCTGGGAGATAAAATATTTTCAGGAACGAGTAAATCATAACAATCTTCGTCTCTATTCAAAAATATGTTGCTGTGTCGTGCGATGTATTTTTCAAAAAACCCTTTCTCAATATATCTTTTTTTTTTGTATTTTTGAGTTGTTTGGTGCTTCTTATTATTGACCAATGAAATATCCATAGTTTGATATATAATAGATTTTTCGTCCCTTCGTATAGATAGACAAATTGATTCAATAATCAATATTCCCTTTCTTATCAATTCTGCAAGAACTAGGTTCTTTTGAATAAGCATTTCATCTAGATTTATTTCACCTCTTTGAATCGAAGATATCGCAATTTCCTTTGGATTTATCAGTCTAAGTAGGAGACAATATACCTTGATATTTTTCATTATTTTCTTATTCAAGGGATCAGCCCATCTTAGTTGAAAAATAAAATATTTTTTCAAAAATAGATCTAGTTCTATTTCATTATTGTTCTTATATTGTTCTTTTTTTATATCCTTTTTTATTTTGAATATTGTGTAATCTTCTTCAACAGCTTTTTTATCTTTTTTTTTATTATAGAATTTCTTTGGATTTACGTTAATGTTTTTACTTTTTTTATTTATATAAAAATGAAAAAAGAGTGATTTGATTGGTATGATCCAAGGTTGGATTTTATATACATAAAAAAGTAGAACAAATTCTGGGAAGAACCAAGTTTCTAGATTGGATATAGTATCATGATTCGATGCGGTATCATATAAACTTTCTTTATTTATTCCCATGCAATCAAAAGAGTTTCTTTTTTGATTGCATGTTTTGATCTCTGGATGGATTGTAGGATAAAAAAGATCTTTTTTATCCATTTTTTTAAAATTGTTAATTTCAGTCTTAGTATTTTTCTGAATCTTGATGCCAATATGTGCATTGGTCCAGATCTCAATATTTTTTATAAAACAAAGAGAAAGATGAAGAATTCTACAATCAAAATATTTTCGATCAAAATTTCTATTCCTATCAATAGGATATTCTTTTTCTAGATAATCATTGCTAGGTATACTTACCAATACATAAAATGATTCAGGTTTCGATGTATTTAAATGATATGGAATTTCTTTGTCCCCATTTCTTTCTAATGTTGATCCATAAATGTATAAATTAGGGAGTCTTATGTATTTATATGATAAAAGATCATATCTGTAATGTTTTTTCCATTTTTCTTTTTGACTCATAAATGAATTCGCTGCATAGTTATTATTTTTCATGGAATAAATGAATTTGTATTTTTTATATAAACCCAATTGGTTTGATTCTTTGTTTTGATTCATACGATGTTTATTGATTCTATTCCACCATTCTTTAGGTACAAATCGAGACCTTTTTTTTTGAGATAAATCGTATTGATAATGACCTTTTAACCAGTTTTTCCATTCATTCATTACATACGTATGAATTTTATTATGTCTTGATTTATAATTAAATATTCCGTGTATCATACAATAATCTTTTAGATTATCCTGAAAAAAAGGATAGCTCCCTTGATATTTAAGTACATGTTTCAATTGATACTTATTAAGTAATTGATTTTGTGATATTTTGTAAAAAACATATGCTTGGGACAGGGAAGATAAGTTCGAATAAGTATTGGAATTTTGATTGCTATTCTTAGTATTATCAGTATTTGATAACAATTTCTTTATAATTAAAAGAAAATTCATTCTATTTCGATTTGTTTCATCAATTCCTTCTTGTTCTTTATTTATTTCATTGTTGTAAATGGATTTATTAAAGATCTTTTTTGTTGATTCAAAGAAAAGTTGTGCATTGATATTAAAAATGTTAATGGTACATAGCAAAATATCTATGTATATTTTTTCAATGAATGATTTGATAAAGTAGTGTGATTTACGCATTAATCGGATATTTTCACTTTTTAATATTTTCAAAATATGTTTCTGTGATACCGATAAATTTTTATAATAAATTATAACTTTTTCTTTTTTTTTATTGTCTTTTGCTGTTCGTTCAATTTGATTCCTTATTTTGATTGTTTTATCAGAAAGATCTTCCATTCTTCTTTCTATTAGTGAAGAATTTAACTGATTCGTCGTTCGAATTAGAACAGATGATTCGCAAATAATCTTATTATTTCTTTTGAAATATCTTTTGTTTTCGTTCGGTTCATATACTTTCTCTTTCCTCAATTCAAATTTATTATTTTGATTCTCCAGTTTTTTCATTATTAAATTGATAACTCGAACTATTTTGATGACTCCTTTTGTTTCTTCTTTTCTAACTTTTATAAAATATTTACTTTTTTTATTTAAAGATTTTAGAACTTGTAAAAATTTCTTTTTCACCTTTTTTTTTCTTTTTTGGAGTTCTTTATAAATAGGTTCAAAAAAGAAAGGTCGTTTTCGGGGATAACCAAAGGGAAGTTCCGCTTCCAGTCCCCAGACTGTTAAAAAACAAAAATCTGTTTTTTTCTCTTTTTTTTTCATTATATCTATATAGTGAGATCGTGCCTTAGATTTCCTCCAAGGTTTTAGACAGAAAGGATATAGAATCTTTATCTGAATACCGTTTATTAACCAACCTCGGGGAAATTCTTTTTCTGATAATTGAACACCATTATAGGTACATTTAATATGCATCTCTCTTTTCCATTCCTTAAAATCCTCGCCCCACTCGGGAATTTGGAATAATAGCATACGGAAGATATTTTTTGTTATTATTAATGAAGGTAATATAATGTATTTTCTAAGAAAAGCTTGGGTTACTAACATCAAACTTCTTATTACTTGAGTAAATATAAAGACATCCCAAGTTTCTGATATTCTTGTCTGTTCTTTTTTATATTTTTCTTCCTCTTTTTCTTTTTCTTCTTTTTTGTCTTCATTTTCAAAATAGGAAATCTTTAATTCTGATTCTTTTTCTCTGTCCATCCAATTCCTAAAAATTAGATTCTTTATTTTGTTGATATCAAAAGACGAAAAAAAATATGTTTTGTCTAAACGATCCAAAAAAAGCGGGGAATGTATGTTTAATTGAAATAGGCCTAAAATAACTGTTTTACGTCTTTGAGCGCGCATAGATCCTTTGATTAGATTGCGACGAAAATCTGATTGTTGTGAGTAACGTATCAAAGCAACCTCTCCCTCTTCCGTTTGATCATCATTTCGATCATTAGAAATCAAATTGGTATTCTGATCATTATCGTTATAAATTATCACACGTTTGGCTCTTCTTGAATGAATATCATAATATTCTTCTTCCAATTCTTCTTCATCTTCTTCTTCCTCTTCTCCCAAATTCTCGGTTAATTTGTATGACCATTGAGAGACCTTTTTACTGATCTCTTCTATTCTAATTCCAATAGATTTTTTTTTCATTTTTTTTTGATCTTTTGTATGTGCTGTAATTACATTAAATACAAATTGCAAATATTTTTTTTTACTCTCTGAATCAATTACCTTTTCTTCAGTACAATTCAAAAATGATTGATGTTGAAGTTCTACGGAATCATTAAGAAGTAGATCGTGAATCTTATTTATAAAAAAAAATTCTACGAAATCTTCTCTATCTGTATAAGTATTCATGATTGCACGCGAATCTGATCTTTTTCTCGTTCCTCGATATGGTCCGTTGAAAAAAGGATCATATGCTTTTGACAAGATTTTTTCTTTTTTTTCATCATCACATAATAGGGTTCTTTTTTCAAGCATATCCAGATTAGGGGATCTCTCTTTTTTTTCTATAATCTTGATTCGGCTTCTCAATTCATTGTTCAAATTGCACTTTTTTTTTTCATTAGTATGAATCCAAGAATTATAAAGATCTTTGTCATATAGTTTTTCCATTATGTACAAAGAAATTCTTCGTTCTAGCATTTCAGAAAAAGTTGATAAACTGGGCGGATATGTAAAGGAGATTCTTTGTTTCCCATCACTTGTACAAATAGAAAAAAAAAATTGTGACATTTCATTACGTAAAGCATTTTCTAATTTATCATTTTTTATATATCGTAATGGACGATTCCATCGTTTATAATCGAAAAGAAAAGAGACAAAAGCTGTTTCAATCTTTTTATTCATTCTTTTCTTTTTCTCTTCTTTCAGTCTTCCCAATTCCCAATTCTCTTGATGGGTCTCCAGATCCTCCTTTTCTTCCGAACAAAGGAAAGGGTTTTCTTCGGTGGATCCCTCTTGTTCCTGTTGAGTCTCCTTCATTTCGGAAGTTGTTTCTACATCGCTTTCTTCCTTTCTTTCTCCCCCTTCTTCCGTTTCTGAGGTTTCTTTCTCTTTCAGTTTCTTAGTGACAATAGGCGACGGCATTCTGCCTAAATAGTAAACACAGGTGATAAATAAGAGAATACTAAAGATTCGAGCCATAGAATTTCTCAATTCTGACACAAGATACTTATTAGATCGA